AGTCGGGGAGAAAATCACCCGTTTGATTGAGTACGCTACCGATCAATTTCTACCTCTTATTATAGTGTGCGCTTCCGGGGGGGCACGCATGCAAGAAGGAAGTTTGAGCTTGATGCAAATGGCTAAAATATCGTCTGCTTTATATGATTATCAATCAAATAAAAAGTTATTTTATGTATCAATCCTTACATCTCCTACTACTGGTGGGGTAACAGCTAGTTTTGGTATGTTGGGAGATATCATTATTGCTGAACCCAATTCCTATATTGCATTTGCGGGTAAAAGAGTAATTGAACAAACATTGAATAAAACAGTACCTGAAGGTTCACAAGCGGCTGAATATTTATTCCAGAAGGGCTTATTTGACCTAATTGTACCACGTAATCCTTTAAAAAGCGTTCTGAGCGAGTTATTTAAGCTCCACGCTTTCTTTCCTTTGAATTAAAATTCAATCAAGTAGAGCACACAAAATTCAATTAGTTTATTTGTAGCAAACAAGTAGTTAGTTTATAAGAATCAAAGTAAATAAGAATGGAGTTTTCTTTGATGACCTAAGATCTAATTGTAGAAAGAATAAAAAGTTGTGGATAACTCTTTTTTTTACCTAGAATCCCGATTACTAATTAAGAAGTCTCTATCAACAAGATAAAAGAGTGAATTCTTCCTTTCGTGAAATTAGGCAAATAAAATGAATTTCGTCTTATGTCTTATGTATATAATCAAATAGAGAAAAGATAGATATATAGTTTTTTATCTTTCTCGATCTCCCGAAAATCCCATTTTCACTAAAAATTCCTGTTGGGTCGCATTCTAACGAATCTTTCGATAATCTGTAAGAAACTCTTTCTTTATTAAAAATTCGAAGACAAGAACAAAAGACAAAGAAATGAAGAAAAATAATAAAGTGAATTATCATACATATCTTTCATGTAGAAAGATGAATAAGTCCATTTATTTAGTTCTACATTCCTTGGACTTATTCTATATACTCACTTAGATATATAGATACTTATTTCTATACTAAGAATTTGAAATTGAATTAATTAATAATAATTACAATTCTTAATTATAATTATTATAAGATATTTCTTTTTTATAAAAAAGAAATAATAGCAGGTACAAATAGTAAATCGAGGTACCCATTTTATGACAACTTTCAATTTCCCCTCTATTTTTGTGCCTTTAGTAGGCCTAGTATTTCCGGCAATTGCAATGGCTTCTTTATCTCTTCATGTTCAAAAAAACAAGATTGTTTAGATCTGATGGGACCCAATCTCATCCGTTTTTTTTCAAAACTTAGACTTGTAGCATAACACAGATATCTATTTCGAAAAATAGGTGTAATTTCCGCCGAACATAAAGGAAAAAGTTCTTATGCCTGCAGAAAAGGATCTATGGGTAAATGAATTCTAGCTAGTTTCAAATAGATCAGGATCGCTGGATGGCTAAAATGTAAAGTCGGTGGATCTATAGGTATATCAATATGTATAGTGGGCTCATATGAAGGGTATGTTATTTATTATTTTAGATCTAACCAATTTGATGAATTACTCCTAAAGGTTCACATCAAACTAGTGCTAGTTCACATCAAACTAGTGCTAGTTGATGAGAGTTACTTCGGAAACAAAAAAAAGTAAAGTCAAATTCATTTGGGGTATTCTCTCAATTCCAATAAAATGCAATCAGATCAAGTATGAGTTGGCGATCAGAAGATATATGGATAGAACTTATAACGGGGTCTCGAAAACTAAGTAATTTATGCTGGGCCCTTATCCTTTTTTTAGGTTCATTAGGATTCTTATTGGTTGGAACTTCCAGTTATCTTGGTAGAAATTTGATATCTTTTTTTCCGTCTCAGCAAATCATTTTTTTTCCACAAGGGATCGTGATGTCTTTCTACGGGATCGCGGGTCTCTTTATTAGTTCCTATTTGTGGTGCACAATTTCCTGGAATGTAGGTAGTGGTTATGATCGATTCGATAGAAAGGAAGGGATAGTGTGTATTTTTCGTTGGGGATTTCCTGGAAAAAATCGTCGCATATTCCTACGATTCCTTATAAAAGATATTCAGTCCGTTAGAATAGAAGTTAAAGAGGGTATTTATGCTCGTCGTGTCCTTTATATGGATATCAGAGGCCAGGGGGCCATTCCCTTGACCCGTACTGATGAGAATTTGACTCCACGAGAAATTGAACAAAAAGCCGCCGAATTGGCCTATTTCTTGCGCGTACCAATTGAAGTCTTTTGAGAAATGTAAATATGGGCTGAAGAATGAATGCTTTCTCAGCAGGAGGGCAAAATGCAAGAATCCTCTTTTTTTTCTATAACATAACTTAACTGAAGTTTTGTCAGAACGTTAAGTCGAGCCAAAGTCGACATATATGGAACAACCATAAAAGAAAACTCTTTTTGTGGCGTATACAAATCCACGCAACTCAATTCAACAACAAGTATAACAAATTGAACTAATAGATTCAATTCATCTCATATATCAAACGAT